CAAAATAACTGGGAATATTATGTGATTAGTTAGTATTCACAAAATATTAGTTGGTATTCAAACTATTCGATTCAAGTAGACAAAGAGATGGTTGAATCAAAATAATTTTGTTTAAAGTTCTATTTTTTCAGAGGGAAATATGGATGTGCTATCATGTTCCATCAACACACTAAAAGGGTTATACGATATATCTGGTGTGGAAGTAGGCCAACATTTCTATTGGCAAATAGGAGGTTTCCAAGTCCATGGCCAAGTACTTATTACTTCTTGGGTTGTAATTGCTATCTTATTAGGTTCAGCTACTATAGCTGTTCGGAACCCACAAACTATTCCAACCGGTGGTCAGAATTTCTTCGAATATGTTCTTGAATTCATTCGAGATGTGAGTAAAACCCAAATTGGAGAAGAATACGGCCCTTGGGTTCCTTTTATTGGAACTATGTTTCTATTTATTTTTGTTTCTAATTGGTCAGGAGCTCTTTTACCTTGGAAAATAATAGAATTACCTCATGGAGAGTTAGCCGCACCGACGAATGATATAAATACTACTGTTGCTTTGGCTTTACTCACGTCAGTAGCCTATTTCTATGCAGGTCTTAGCAAAAGGGGATTAAGTTATTTCGGAAAATATATTCAACCAACCCCAATCCTTTTACCCATTAACATCTTAGAAGATTTCACAAAACCCTTATCGCTTAGTTTTCGACTTTTTGGGAATATCTTAGCGGATGAATTAGTAGTTGTTGTTCTTGTTTCTTTAGTACCTTCAGTGGTTCCTATCCCTGTCATGTTCCTTGGATTATTTACAAGTGGTATTCAAGCTCTTATTTTTGCAACTTTAGCCGCAGCTTATATAGGTGAATCCATGGAAGGCCATCATTGAACTACTCTTTTTTTTAGCTTAACGTAAAGCAATGGGTGGGTCAAGATGATTTACTTAAGAAAGAGAAATATATCAAATAAAAAAAATAAAAATTTCGATATTAGAGAGTTGTAAAAAAAAAAAAAAAGGAAAGAGATCTAAAAGATCTTTTTCCTAAAATTATCCTTTCGCCCACTTAATATCCTATCTTTCCTCAACGAATATTCACTTTCAATTATATTGATCAGCAAATCTTCTTAATTCAAATTCTAATTGTGAATAAGATATATGTTTACGATGTGTGATTAACTAAAAAACAGGAAAAACGATTTAACTTTACATTTTATTCACCAATTGACCAAAAGAAACTATTTATAAATAATAAATTGCATGAACTTAGATCAATCAACTAACAACTAATAATATTTCTATGCAATAACCTCTCCTCCCTAATTTATTTTTTCTCATTTAGATTTTATTGGGTTGGAATAATGATAAAGAAAACGGAAGGGAGAAAATAATTTCTAAAAAACGGGATTCCTAAAAAAAGGAAATGGATTTATTATCGAATCCGATTGAATCTAATGGTTTCCATTATGGAAGAAAGACATGTATATGTGATATTAGATATTGACTAGTTATATTATATATGAACTAAAAATCTATTTCATTTGCCTACTACTGTGTGTGGGTTCCAATAGAAGTCCTTTCATATCGTTGTGGCTGAGAATTGGCTGAATAACCAGATGAAATCAAGAAAAGATGGAAGAATTGAAATAACAATTCGGAACCAAGAAATGGAAAGACGAAAGTTCTATGGATTCACAAAAACTATGTGGATAGAAATAAAAAAAGAGATATCGAAATAGTTCTGATGATTGAATAATATTATTACTGAAATTCGAAGTTTTTAGCTAGTTCTACTGAATGAATCCTATCGATGAAATAATTAAGTCCTAATTAATTGGTTGATTGTATCATTAACCATTTCTTTTTGTTGGTACGAGGAACTTATCATGAATCCACTGATTTCTGCTGCTTCCGTTATTGCTGCTGGATTGGCCGTAGGGCTTGCTTCTATTGGACCTGGAGTTGGTCAAGGGACTGCTGCGGGTCAAGCTGTAGAGGGTATCGCGAGACAACCCGAAGCTGAGGGAAAAATACGAGGTACTCTATTGCTTAGTCTAGCTTTTATGGAAGCTTTAACGATTTATGGATTGGTTGTAGCATTAGCACTTTTATTTGCGAATCCTTTTGTTTAATTCTTTAATCTTACAAACAGGAAAAATACCTATTTTCTTGCCTTGGACTTGTCGTTTGCTTTTTCAAATTAGATCAAGATTTCACTCCTACAATTCCTTATTCGTTGAGAAAATCACTTACGGGAAGGGCTGATTTGCGGATGAGGAATTAGCATACCGACTCACTTTCATCCTTCCCGTTCGTAGTCCAAGTAAAAACTCTTTTTATGAGGTGTTGCAATAATTAAGGGGTAGTTCATACTTTATAACTCGAATATTTTTTGACTCGATTTCAAAAAAAAAAAAGAATAAATAAAAAAGAGGGACAAAGTAATAGAAAAATAACTCTGATCGATTTTTTAGTCTATCTAGAAGAGGAGATTATATGAAAAATGTA